TAAAAAATATTGCACTCAATTAAATTCGTAAATCTAGACGATTATTTATTCATAGGTTATTATGAGGTCAAGACAGGCCGCTATGGTGAAATCGGTAGACACGCTGCTCTTAGGAAGCAGTGCTAGAGCATCTCGGTTCGAGTCCGAGTGGCGGCATAGCATCTCTTAAAAAAAGAAAATAGATCCTATAATAAACTCAATTGCTAATTTCGATTTTATAATTAAGGAACTCTTTATTTTATGATATTTTCAATCTTAGAGCATATATTAACTCATATTTCTTTTTCGATCGTTTCAATTATAATTACAATTCATTTGATAACCTTTTTAGTCGATGAAATCGTAAAACTAGATGATTCATCCAAAACGGGCATGATAATGACTTTTTTCTGTATAACAGGATTATTAATTTCTCGTTGGATTTATTCGAGACATTTTCCATTAAGTGATTTATACGAATCGTTAATCTTTCTTTCGTGGAGTTTTTCCTTTATTTATATAGTTTCATATTTCAAAAAAAACCAAAATATTCTAAGCACAATAATTGGCCCAAGTGCTCTTTTTTCCCAGGGCTTTGCTACTTCAGGTCTTTTAACTGAAATACACGAATCGACAATCTTAGTACCCGCTCTTCAATCCGAGTGGCTAATAATGCACGTAAGTATGATGATATTAGGCTATGCGGCCCTTTTATGTGGATCATTATTATCAGTATCACTTCTAGTCATTACAGTTAGAAAAAAGCTTTCTCTTTTTTCTACGAGTAATCATTTATTGAATTTAAATGAGTCATTTTTCCTTGGTGAAATCGAATACATGAATGAACAAAGAGATTTTTTACAAAAAACTTCTTTTTTTTTCGCAAGGAATTATTATAGATCACAGTTGATTCAAAAATTGGATTATTGGAGTTATCGAGTTATTAGTCTAGGATTTATCTTTTTAACCATAGGAATTCTTTCTGGAGCAGTATGGGCTAACGAAGCATGGGGATCCTATTGGAGTTGGGATCCAAAGGAAACTTGGGCTTTTATTACTTGGATCATATTTTCAATTTATTTACATACTCGAACAAATATAAAACGAAAGAGTATAAATTCAGCAATTGTGGCGTCTATTGGATTTCTTATAATTTGGATATGCTATTTTGGAGTCAATCTATTAGGAATAGGACTACATAGTTATGGTTCATTTACATTAACATCTAATTGAATTCAAAAAACGAAAAAGGGGGGTTATTACAAATAGGAATAAAAGGGTGTACAACGTAGATCAGATAAAAAAACTTTGTATTAATTGGCGAGAGCCTGTCGAATCATATATGATTCGACAGGCTCTTTGTCATTGTACCATTTTACAACGAACGCTTTTGTAAATAATAAGATTTATAAATTATCTAAAAAAAGAATTAGATAGAATAACTTCAACCTTTTCAACTGATAGTGAAAGAACGAAATCAGGGTACATACCAATACCGAGTACGGGTAAAAAAATAGAAACCGAAAGAAATAACTCTCGCGGACCTGAATCAAAAAAATAAGAGTCAGGCCCATTAAATATCTTGTATCCATAAAACATCTGTCGTAACATAGATAATAAATAAATAGGAGTTAATATCATCCCAATTGCCATTACAAAAATAATTGGGAGTTTTGTCATTAAAAGATATTTTGGACTAGTAATTAGTCCAAAAAAAACTATTAATTCAGCAACAAAACCACTCATGCCAGGTAATGCAAGGGAGGCCATCGAAAAGCTACTGAACATCGTGAATATTTTTGGCATTGGAATACCTATTCCGCCCATTTCGTCAAGATAAACAAGACGTATTCTATCATAAGTTGTTCCAGCCAAGAAAAAAAGCGCCGCGCCAATAAATCCATGAGAGATTATTTGTAAAAGGGCTCCGTTGAGTCCCATATCTGTGATAGAACCAATTCCTATAATTATAAAACCCATATGAGATACAGAGGAATAGGCTATTCTTTTTTTTAAATTCCGTTGGCCGAGAGATGTTGAAGCCGCATAGATTATTTGCATTGCGCCTACTACCATTAACCAAGGGGAAAATATCGAATGAGCATGAGGAAATAATTCCATATTGATCCGAACTAATCCATACGCTCCCATTTTTAATAAGATTCCGGCTAGAAGCATACAAGTACTATAATGTGCTTCTCCATGGGTATCGGGTAACCATATATGTAGGGGTATGATTGGCAATTTGACAGCAAAAGCAAGAAAAAATCCAATATAAAATAGTATTTCCAAGTTCACAGGATAGGACCGATTGGCTAATATTTCAAAATTTAATGTTGGTTCAGTAGAACCATATAAACCGATACCCAGAACTCCCATTAAAAGAAAAACAGAACCCCCCGCCGTGTACAAAATAAATTTTGTAGCTGAGTACAGACGTTTTTTTCCTCCCCACATCGATACAAGTAGATAAACGGGAATTAATTCTAACTCCCACATGAGGAAAAAAAGTAAAAGATCTCTAGAAGAAAATAATCCTATTTGCCCACTGTACATTGCTAACATCAGGAAATGAAATAATCGAGAATCTCGAGTAACCGGCCAAGCCGCTAAAGTAGCTAAAGTGGTGATGAATCCCGTCAGTAAAATGGGTCCTATGGATAGTCCGTCTATTCCTAATCTCCAATGGAAATCCAAAAAACGGATCCATTTATAATCCTCCATTAGTTGAATTAATGGATCATCCGATTGAAAATGATAGCAGAATGCATAAGTCGTTAGAAGAAGTTCTAATATACACATGCATATAGTATACCAGCGTATTACTCTATTTCCCCTGTGTGGAAGAAAAAAAATGAAGCAACCCGCAAATATTGGTAAAACTACAATTATTGTTAAGCAAGGAAAATGGTTCGTGGTAAAGACAAGATACACTTGGGCCAGAAAATCCGTGCTCAAATTCAATTTGATTTTGAGCACGGATTTTTTCGATAAAAAAAAAGAAAATGGATTCAAGTAGATTTTTATGGAATGTATCAATAAGCTAGACCCATACTGCGAGTTGTTTCATGCCATAAATAAACCCGAACGCTCAAAAAATCCGTTGGACAGGCGGATTCACATCTCTTACAACCAACACAGTCCTCGGTCCTTGGAGCAGAGGCGATTTGTTTAGCTTTACATCCGTCCCAGGGTATCATTTCTAATACATCCGTGGGGCACGCCCGGACACATTGAGTACATCCTATACATGTATCATAAATCTTTACTGAATGTGACATTAGATCTATACGTTTTTGAACGCCATCAATTTTCGGTCTAGTAAACTAACTTATAAATGAATCCTATAGTTAGATACCAGACGAATCAATGAGTGATAAGAATCAATTTACTTCCAAATTGATTTATGAAGGAGGGCCAAAATACTTTGATTTCTTATGTTATTTGTTTTTGCAACTACGATTATATCCTACTATAGACATATCAAAAGACATATCAAACCCGCTAATGCGAATTTTCATTTATTTATTACTATTCAAAATTAGCATTTATATGATTAATACTATTTATTCAACAAATTGGATTGGTTAATACGAATTGATTTTCTGTTACGATAAATTGATGAAACAATAGCCGATCCAATAGCTGCTTCAGCGGCTGCAATAGCTATAACAAAAATTGAGAAAATATCTCCTCTTAATTGACGATTATCAAAAATATCAGAAAATGTGACAAAATTGATATTAACTGAATTTAATATAAGTTCAAGACACATAAGGGCTCTAACCATATTTCGACTTGTGATTAATCCATAGATACCAATAGAAAATAAGTAGGCACTCAAAACAAGTATATGTTCGAGCATCATTAACCAACTCCTTATCAATTTTGATTGATTTTAATCTGAACAATAATTTAATCGATTCGATTCTAACAAATATGAAATAATGGAATAGGTTGGTAAGAGATCAATAGAAAATTAAAGTCTTTTTATTCTATTTTTTTTAAACAAAAATGAAAATTAACGAATTATAACATTCCTTTTGCGTTGATTCTATTTGAATTACTCATTTTAAAGATTTCTTATTGACGAGCTATAGCAATAGCACCTATTAAAGCCACTAAAAGAATTATTGAAATAAGTTCAAATGGAAGAAAAAAATCTGTTGCTAAATGAATTCCAATTTGTTGACTATTACTTATCAAATCTTGTTCTAGAATCTGATTTGATTTTGTAGTCCAAACGATCCCATACCAAGACGTATCTGGAATAGTAGTAATTAGTGAAATAAAAAGACTTGTACAAACTATTGAAGTAACTCCATCCCCAACGGTCCAAAGATTAAAATCTTTGTAATATTCTGACCCATTCATGAACATCACAGCAAAAATGATTAAAACGTTTATAGCTCCTACATAAATAAGGAGCTGCGCAGCAGCTACAAAATAGGAGTTGGATAGAATATAGAATAAGGATATACAAAAAAGAACCCATCCCAACGAAAACGCCGAATAAATTGGATTCGGAAGTAATACTACTGCCAGGCTTCCTAATATAAGACCCAATCCCAGAAAGACTAAAAGAAAATCATGTATTGGTCCAGGTAAATCCATTTGATTTTATAAAAAAAATCGAAATATTTCATGCCTTTTTTGACCTGACCAGGAAAAACGAAGTTATTCTTTTTTAGGATACTTCTTAATTGAATGAAATTTGAACGGGGTTGATTTGGATTTTGGATTTTGGATTGATGTAAATACAGTTATTGGACTACTCTTATTGTCGAAGCAATCGAAGCAGAGGTTCAAACTTTCTATTTTCAAATCATTATTCGAATAGAAATCCATTTTTAATCAAAAATAAGCCGCGATTTTCACCGACCAGCCGTTCTTTTGTATTGACCAAGCAAAAACCTCATCAAAAACCTCATTCCTTTCTTTAGATCCACAACCTATAAAGCTTTTGTGATTTGAATTTGTAAATGTTTTGTGAATCGAAGGTTTTATACATTTTTTATTTG